TATTTTTAAATGAGTTCTTCAAGGAACAACAGATCTCCTCTCTCCCTATGGATTGATCTTCAAACCAACCCTTTTAACCGAAAACCTAATTAAATTAAGCTTATTGTTGCATCTTGTTCGTAAAATGGAGTAAAAGAAATAACTATCTTTAGAGACTCTTCTTTATATGTTTATTTTTTGTCTGTTTATAGTTCGTTTTTTTCTTTCAGATCAGTCGGAAATGTCAGAATATATTGTTTCATTTTCACGGGTTGAAGAAAGAAAGATACTTCGAATATTTTTCTATTTACTTTTTATCTATTCAAAAAAGATCGAATTTCCTATTTTTTGATTGTTTATTGAATATCGTATGGAATTTAAATTTAAGTAAAAAATAGGAAACTTGAAATGAAAGTTTCTTTCACACATGCAGTCTCCATCCCATTGTCGGAACATAAATACGGGATGCATAGATATAGAGATAGTTGGTACATGAAACCACACTATATCGAAATCTTATTCGATAGATAAGATCGAAATTCATTCCGTTTTGAAATCAAAGAAAATAAAGATATGGAAAATGGCTTTTTTTGTTGTGAGTTGTAATAAAAGTTTTCGACTCTCTAGGAGGAAAAGACTAGCCAATTGATTCAGCTAGGAATACAAAGATTTAATCGGAAATATCGACAAATTCATGCAGAGTTTAAAGAAAAAAAAAAGAAAAGGTCAACTGTTCCAATTGAATCTCTATCAAATTTGAATATCAGAATAGCGGGTATAGTCATGATTCAATAGGTTAGGTCCACTTACTTTTTCATTTGTTGATTTCGAATCTTTCCATTTCAATGAATTTGATTTAAATAATAGAAAATAGGAATAGTTGCTGATTCGAGAAACGACTTATCTTATCATTATAATATAATGAATTTTAGTTCAACTTTATAACTACTATAGTATAACCTAAGTATAACTTATTATACTTAGAAAGTTGTTTACTTTGTACGTTAAAAATATCAATATATCTGTATTCCCCGTTTGGGGTTTTATGAAAAGCCCCTTATCGGATTTGAACCGATGACTTACGCCTTACCATGGCGTTACTCTACCACTGAGTTAAAAGGGCCCTTTTAGCCAATTCTTGGCCGAGTCACTATGTATATACATAGAAAATAGATCTATGTACATATATTACATACACTAACTTATTATATACTATACAATACATAAGTAGATGGATAGTAGTTAGGGACTCGTTTTGAAATCCGGATTAGGTAGTAGTAATGGGTTTTGTTTAACTTACACCTACCTGATTTTTTTTCTTTTTTTTTTATAGTAGACAAATCCCTTAATGAAAGGATTCTTTCATTTCATATTATCTCGAGTTCTATATTAATTACTATCTAGATTTAAATTATAAAATATAGAATAGAATTCTATATTTTATAGCGAATGGTTAGAATGAATAATTCCTAAATTAAATTGAAATGACAAAAGAATTCTATGGAATCATAGAATCCGGAAAGATCCTTGTGAATCGAATTATTCCATTCTATTATATTGACAATTTCAAAAAACTGCTCATACTATGTTCATAGTATGATGGCAGTTGGGCACGTATGCCCCCATCGTCTAGTGGTTCAGGACATCTCTCTTTCAAGGAGACAACGGGGATTCGACTTCCCCTGGGGGTAGGGTACTACAAAAGGAAGTTGATCATAGATTATGAATAAGCCTAAAATTGAATTGATTCTTCCTGGGTCGATGCCCGAGCGGTTAATGGGGACGGACTGTAAATTCGTTGGCAATATGTCTACGCTGGTTCAAATCCAGCTCGGCCCAATAATTCGCTCATCCATTATGAGATGAAGATATTTTATTTGTTCTTCCGAAAAGGATGATAAAAAGAATCCAATTTTCTGCTATATACTCTATTTTTTTTGTTCAGGGAAATGGAAATTTTGATCTAGATTGAGATTATGTTATAATCTTTAAGTTTAAATATTTAAACTCTAAATAGAAAAAAAAAAGAAAAACCTTTTTCTTTATTGAAAAATTTATTCTCACTTGATTTTGCTTGATTTTGAAACAAGGAAAATTTACTAGTAATTGGTGTTGTTCTCACTAAAGTGTATATTCACGTGGAGATCAATATATCACTTGTGGCTCTGTTACAACACGAAAATGCTAACTCGAAATATTTTCAATCAAATCATAAAAAAAACTAGATACTCTATACTGTAGTTCCCTGGGATTGTAGTTCAATTGGTTAGAGCACCGCCCTGTCAAGGCGGAAGCTGCGGGTTCGAGCCCCGTCAGTCCCGACGGATCCAATAATAAAATAAAAAAATATATCCACTCATCTTTCCACTTTTTTGGAAAAGGACAACAATAGAATTTGACTTTCAATAGGAATTCATTTGATGATTCTTAGTTATTTTTTCCTTTTGGATTTTTTAGTTGTTTCTTATCAAACAAATCGAATAATTTTCAGTATTTGAACTAGAACTGATTCCTAGAAGAGATATTTAGTACTAGTTTAGTACTAGACTCATACCCATTTTTTTTTTTTATTAAAATTATCTTGACAAAATACTTTTCCAATTAATCTTATCTCTCTTTCTGTTCCCCGTTTTGTCCCATCTGAATCATTAAGACTAACCAATTTCAAGTTCAAACATTTTATCTCATTCAAATTTCACGTTGAACTTTTCATATATGCGCCCTAAGTATTCAATTCACGAAAAGGAGGAGCGATATTAAGAAAAGAAGGATCAAAGAAAGATCCTATCCCCTCCTTTTTAGACTCTTTGTAATGAAGTACTGAAGAATCCTTTTTTCTTTTTTTCTTAATTTTCCATTTTTAATTATTAATAATACTAAATAAAAAATAAGACTTTTGTTTGTAATTTTTTTTTTATTAAAGTTTTATTAAGTAAAAGTTCTAAGAACAAACATCCTAAAAAAATAATGAAAATGAATTTGCTAGAATATTCTATTTTTTATTTATTGTTTTGGGGGTTTTGTAACCAGTGTGAGTGGAAAAGGAAAAGTGAAACTTCATTAGATGGTTGATTGTACAAGGAAGACGACAGATTATGGAAAAAGAATAAAAAAAAAAAGAATGCTAAATAACGGAATTGTTGATTAGATGACAAATCCCATTTTTTTTTTGGATTCAGTTATGGATAAAAGATCTTCCTATGTTATACTATTCAATTCGCGACGGCGAATTGATATGATAGCTCAGATATTGTTATTCATGATATTAATCTGATTCAATATCATGAAGAAGTAATTCATTCCATTGAATTCAAATTTACAGGTAAAATTTTTATCATCTCTATGGGATTAAATCCCGAGTTAATGCGAAGTAAAAAAACGATGAGATTATGGAAGTAAATATTCTCGCATTTATTGCTACTGCACTATTCATTCTAGTTCCTACTGCTTTTTTACTTATTATTTATGTAAAAACGGTCAGCCAAAATGATTAATTTGAATGAAACTTGACTTCTTAGTTCTTTATAAATGATTGAAAAATCAAACTAAAATTCCAATTTCATTTCTTAATTGAAATGAGCAGGCTAGAATCAGCAATATTCAATGAGATTTAATAGTATGGTAGAAAGATTCATATGAATCTTTCTACCATACTATTAATTCGATTAGTGTTTTTTTTTTTCGTGTAGGAAGTTGTCCTATAACTCGAATAAAGATACAGACTTAATTGAATATCGATCAATCCACAATATATATCTTCATATATGGTATGTACATAGCGACCCCAATTCTCTTTTTTTGCTCCATCTAGTTGATCCATTTGGATTGAGTCTGATCAATCCGAACTAATCGAAAGGCAACTCTTACCTTACGTTTATTTTATAGCTCGAATTCTGCGATTTCGGGTTCTTTAAAATATAAACGCAGTATCTGCCAAAAGAATCAAAGAAAGAAAAATATGGTATATCTTAATAAAAAACCAACTTAGTAATCTTTTTTTATCATTGCCAACTCAAGAAGTAAAGTAATTGAATTGATTGACGAGTGGATAGATGCTTGAAAGAGTTCTATGGTGTGGAAACTTCTTCGATCTTTTTGAAATGAAAAAGAAATAGTAAACCTCATCCATTTTTAACACGTAAAACCCGATATGAAAGAAATCGATAAAGCACAACAAAATCAAATCTATTTCCTATCATCTAGATTTCGTTTCGAATCGAAATAGAAACATGGGAATTAGTTAAATATTTCTTTTATTGACATTTCTTTATTATCTTTAATTAAAAATGAAAAACACTTTCTGGAGCGATCTATAAATCTAAAACAAATGATACAGTTTTATTCCTCAACTAAAAACTCAATGAGTAATTAATTAAGGAATATTTCTAGAGTCCACTTCTTCCCCATACTACAAGTGAAAGAGAAAACGTAAAGACTACCATTAAAGCAGCCCAAGCGAGACTTACAATATCCATGTGAATTATGTCCCCTATTTCTATGAATATGAAGGAATTATTCCATTATTGTTTACTAATAATAGTGAAATCCATGGTACAGAGTCAAAATTTTTTGGACTATCCATTTTGTACTATTAATTTAATGAACCAATCTAATACCTTAAGTACTCAGCGACTTTTTTGAGTTTGTATACAAACTCTATTTCGTCTTTCTTTTCCACAATTACTAATCCCCCCCGCTGACCAGTCAGTAACCAAAATGGAAGGGAATGAATGGGTCTCACGGTATTCCTTCCACTATTTACTAAAGTAAAAATCTTCTATCCACAAGAATTTACAGAACTTTCACTTTTGAGAACTCTCGTATACTTAGAATAAAGTATGTATCAAGAAACCTCCTCTTCTCTTTCCCTTCGACTGGAGAATAATCCGCGAGTTCTAGGTTATATGAGTTATAGTAGTCGATAGTCGAGAAGGGATTTATAGTTTTTTGTTTTGTTAATTAGAACCAGGCGACACCCGGATTTGAACTGGGGAACAAGGATTTGCAGTCCTCCGCCTTAC